GATACAAATATCTAAATTTGATATTTTTAGATACTTTTTCAGGCCTATTGCCGATACTAAGTAGCAGCCAAAAATTTGTATCTGTTTTTCATGATATTATGCATGGATTAGATATATCATGGCAAATTCTTCATAAAAAATTGTATCTTCCACAATGGAATCTGATAAGTGAGATTTCGAGTAAGTGTTTACATAATCTTCTTCTGTCCAAAGAAATATTTCATCGAAATAATGAGTCACCATTGATATCGACACATCTGAGATCGCCAAATGTTCGGGAGTTCCTCTATTCAATCCTTTTCCTTTTTCTTGTTGCTGGATATCTCGTTCGTACACATCTTCTTTTTGTTTCTCCAGCCTATAGTGAGTTACAGACAGAGTTCGAAAGGGTAAAATCTTTGATGATTCCATCATACATGATTGAGTTGCGAAAACTTCTGGATAGGTATCCTACATCTGATACATCTGAACTGAATTCTTTCTGGTTAAAGAATCTCTTTCTAGTTGCTCGGGAACAATTAGGAGATTCTCTAGAAGAAATACGGGGTTCCGCTTCTGGGGGCAACATGCTAGGGAGTGGCGGTCCCACTTATGGGGTCAAATCAATACGTTCTAAGAATAAATATTTGAATATCAATCTCATCGATATGATCGATTTCATAAGTATCATACCAAATCCCATCAATCGAATCGCTTTTTCCAGAAATACGAGACATATAAGTCATACAAGTAAAGAGACCTATTCATTGATAAGAAAAAGAAAAAAGGTGAACGGTGATTGGATTGATGATAAAATAGAATCCTGGGTCTCGAACAGTGATTCGATTGATGATAAAGACAGAGAATTCTTGGTTCAGTTCTCCGCCTTAACGACAGAAAAAAGGATTGATCAAATTCTATTGAGTCTGACTCATAATGATCATTTAGCAAAGAATGACTCTGGTTATCAAATGATTGAACAACCGGGAGCAATTTACTTACGATACTTAGTTGACATTCATAAAAAGTATCTAATGAATTATGAGTTCAATACATCCTGTTTAGCAGAAAGACGGATATTCCTTGCTCATTATCAGAAAATCACTTATTCACAAATCTCCTGTGGGGCTAATAGTTTTCATTTCCCATCTCATGGAAAACCTTTTTCGCTCCGCTTAGCCCTCTCTAGGGGTATTTTAGTGATAGGTTCTATAGGAACTGGACGATCCTATTTGGTCAAATACCTAGCGACAAACTCCTATGTTCCTTTCATTACAGTATTTCTGAACAAGTTCCTGGATAACAAGCCTAAGGGCTTTCTTATTGATGATAGTGACGATATTGATGATAGTGACGATATTGATGATAGTGACGATATCGACCGGGACCTTGATACGAAGCTGGAACTTCTAACTATGATGAATGCGCTAACTATGGATATGATGCCGGAAATAGACCGTTTTTATATCACCCTTCAATTCGAATTAGCAAAAGCAATGTCTCCTTGCATAATATGGATTCCAAACATTCATGATCTGGATGTGAATGAGTCGAATTATTTATCCCTCGGTCTATTACTGAACTATCTCTCCAGGGATTGTGAAAGATGTTCCAATAGAAATATTCTTGTTATTGCTTCGACTCATATTCCCCAAAAAGTGGATCCCGCTCTAATAGCTCCGAATAAATTAAATACATGCATTAAGCTACGAAGGCTTCTTATTCCACAACAACGAAAGCACTTTTTCACTCTTTCATATACTAGGGGATTTCGCTTGGAAAATAAAATGTTCCTTACTAATGGATTCGAGTCCATAACCATGGGTTCCAATGTACGAGATCTTGCATCACTTACCGATGAGGCCCTATCGATTAGTATTACACAGAAGAAATCAATTATAGACACTAATCTAATTAGATCTGCTCTTCATAGACAAACTTGGGATTTGCGATCCCAGGTAAGATCGGTTCAGGATCATGGGATCCTGTTCTATCAGATAGGAAGGGCTGTTGCACAAAATGTACTTCTAAGTAATTGCTCCATAGATCCTATATCTATCTATATGAAGAAGAAATCATGTAACGAAGGGGATTCTTATTTGTACAAATGGTACCTCGAACTTGGAACGAGCATGAAGAAATTAACGATACTTCTTTATCTTTTGAGTTGTTCGGCCGGATCGGTCGCTCAAGACCTTTGGTCTCTACCCGAACTCGATGAAAAAAACGGGATCACTTCTTATGGACTCGTTGAGAATGATTCTGATCTAGTTCATGGCCTATTAGAAGTAGAAGGCACTCTGGTGGGATCCTCACGGACAGAAAAAGATTGCAGCCAGTTTGATAATGATCGAGTGACATTGCTTCTTCGGCCCGAAGCAAGGAATCCCTTAGATATTATGCAAAATGGATCTTGGTCTATCGTTGATCAGAGATTTCTCTACGAACAATACAAATCGGAGTTTGAAGAAGGAGTCCTCGACCCGCAACGGATAGAGGAGGATTTATTCAATCACATAGT